CCTTTATCCCCAGTTCAAATCCGGGTGTCGCCTGATCAACCAAAGATTTTTTATTTCTTATTCTGCCGATCTAATTCGATGAATTATTGCTCCGCAAGAAGTGGAGGCGTGGACGTGTCAATACTTGATTTTTATAAACTATAGCATAGGTTTTAGAAAAGACTGTAACTTTTTTTCTTAAAATCTTAGTCTAGCCCAAATCAAATCGGCAGTAATAGGGATGAAGCAAAAACCTCAATTATTAATTTAATCATTGGTAATGATTGATTCTCACCATTTATTTCAATTTTGAAATAAATGGTAAGAATCAATTCCAGAATGGAATTAAGAACTAAGATCGGAAATCTCGATATCCAAAGATTCCTAAGAGGCACCCCATTTTTACTACTAGAATAAAAGATTATATAAAAGACTAGCATATCAAAATCTCTTAAACAATTTTTAATTTTAAGTAGCGTCTCATGATTCTGTTGGGTATTAAATTAGATTGGATACAATGATGGGAAATAAATTTAGGGCTTGTAGAAAGGCACGAAGATACTTTGTATTTAAACTCACGAAAGGCTATGAGTGCTCAGACATAGAATCAGAATAGTTGGTCGACTTTTATAATATAGAGTAAAGGTAAAAATTGAAAAAAAAAAAGAATATATGTATGTAGTAATAGTGGCAGTGGGTTCTACCGATTCTTTCATAGAAAGACAGTAAGCTTAGATCAAATAGAAAATAGAGGTATCTGATATATAGTTGTGTATAGAAAAGGCGCGTGTATCATCTTGTACTTAATACTTCCTGATTCTACCGGAAATCTTAAAATATTGAAACTTGTTGCAAATGTATTCATTGAATTGATTTGGTTCATCAATAGTCTTAAGTCAGAATCCTATTTTGACTCTGTGCCATTGATTCCACTATGATTATTAAATAATAATCGAATAATTCTTTCATAGAAATAAGGGACATAATTCACATGGATATAGTAAGTCTTGCTTGGGCTGCTTTAATGGTCGTCTTTACATTTTCTCTTTCACTTGTAGTATGGGGAAGGAGTGGACTCTAGTGCTGTGGACACTACAAATACTAAATTGAGTAATCGATTGCTCAATCCAACTGTATCAATTCTTTATTAATCGTTTTGCGAAGCCTTGCCTTAAAAAAAAGTATTCAAAATTGTACTGGAATAGAGTAATAAATCATTATCATAATTTTATTTTGCAACTCAAATCTACGCATAATAGAAGATTCTTTCCAACCGAATTTTGACTAATTTGACTAAATAGTCTATATTTTTTTTCTTTTAGAAAAAAAATATTCTGTTATTATGACATTATATATTTTCTTTCCACTGTAAGCGAAACGATTAGTGATTGTCCAAAGAGGTCCTACACATAATAAAATTAGATCCTTCTTCCGTTAGGCTATTTACATATCACACATTTCACATTTGTTTTAAACTTCTAGAAATTATACTTTTTTGACCCATCTCATGTTTTGTTTAAACATGAAAAACGGCCAGGTTTACTCTAACCCCTTTTCCAAATCCGAAGAAGTTATCATATAACTACGCGGATCATCCATTAATTATTCAATCAATGACTTCTTGAGATGAAAAAAAAGAAATAGAAAAAAAGTTTTATCTTATCTATATGTACATCTACTATATACATATTGTAATTTTTTCTATTCTATATGTACATCTACTATATACATATTGTAATTTTATCTAAATTTTATCTATATGAAGTCTATATTAATATTAGTATACAATACTATCTAGTGTGATAGAAAGAACTATATATTATAGTTCTTTCTATCACACTAGCTTAGATACTTAATAAGCTACTTCTGTTCTGATTCCAGCTCAGCGCAATCATTTCATTTAAGACTTAGAGTTTGAATTCTTTTCTTTCATTTCTTGAATCATTGAATTGAATTGAATTGAACTGCTAAGAACTGATAATTAAAGTTTCATTCAAATTAATCATTTTGGCTAACTGTTTTTACATAGATAATAAGTAAAAAAGCAGTAGGAATTAAAATGAACAGTGCAGTAGCAATAAGTGCGAGAATATTGACTTCCATAATCTAATCTTTTTTTTTCGCAATAACTTAACTCGGGATCTAATCCCATAGAGATGATAAATTTGATTCCTGTAAATTCAATGGGATGAATTGTATCTTGATGATACTGAATCAGATCAATATTATGAATAAAAATTTCTGATCTATCAAATCAATTTCTCGTTGAGAATTGAATAGTATAACATAGGGAGATCTTTTATCCATACAAAAAACCATTTTTGATTAGATCATAAATACCTATCATTAGGTTTTCATCCTTTTTCCACTTGTTCTTTTCTATAACCTAGCATCTTATCTTCCTTATACAATTCTTCTACTTATACATATACATAGGATTTTGTATATAGAATTATAAGGTATTATATAAGCGGTATTCTCTAGGACATACAGAGAGACGAACAGTATAAGTGAGATGTAAAAAAGGTAAGGTTAAGTCTAAAAAATCGACTATTCAAGTTTTACCTTTACTAAGAATAAGAAAAGAAAGGAGCCCTACTTGGTTTTGTTGGTCTTTTTTTTTTTATGTTATTTTATTAGTATACTCTTTGTTTTGTTGGATTGGAGTTGGAACGTATACATCAAAAATTCAATATAAAATTGGAATGAGAATGAAATAAATTGTTTCAAATCAGTAGTCATAATTGAGGCTAAAAAAAATTTAGATTTAGAAAAGATGTGCTTTAACCTAAAAAGTACTTTGCCGGAGAATTAAATTCTATGAAGATTAAGTTCATTGTATATCATATAATAAACAAAATATAATAAACAAAGCTATTTTGTGTCTGTACCCCCCCAAAAATCTGAGCACTCTATTCCATTTCATTGATCAAGAGCAGAATGATTGAAAAAAAAAGTGTCTTAAACTTTAAATACTGAATATAGCACCAATTGTACTAAATCTACATATATTTTTCCTTATCAATTAGTACTGGGGAAGAAATGGAACTTCCCATATTTATCTGATGAGACATGCGAAACAAAAGAAATAATCTCCACGGTGCGAATTTGTTTGATTCCATTTTGCTCTTCGTCTTCCCTTTCGCAAAAATAGAGAAATGCATTTCTCAATTCATGAGATCCTAGTTCGGGACTGACGGGGCTCGAACCCGCAGCTTCCGCCTTGACAGGGCGGTGCTCTGACCAATTGAACTACAATCCCGGCGAGGTGTATAGCATACATATACTTAGGATTTTATAAGAATATTCTACTCGTCATGTTGGAACGTAACAGATATGCGAATGCTATATTGATATTATATCCACATAAACACGGGCTTTAGTGAGAGTGAGACGGATTATTAGTAACTAGTGATTTTTGATTTTATTGTTAAATAAAAATAATAAATCTTTCAATGAGATGAAAAAAAAAGATAGAGAAAATTTTTTCTTTCTTTCTCTACGAAGCAGGCATTACCCTTTCTTTTCTTCTTTCCTATAGGATAAATTAATTATATCTTACTCATGGGGCGGTGAATTCTTGGGCCGAGCTGGATTTGAACCAGCGTAGACAGTCGTCAACGAATTTACAGTCCGTCCCCATTAACCGCTCGGGCATCGACCCAGGAAGAATTCTTTATATGCTTATTGATAATCCATGATCAACTTCCTTTCGTAGTACCCTACCCCCAGGGGAAGTCGAATCCCCGCTGCCTCCTTGAAAGAGAGATGTCCTGAACCGCTAGACGATGGGGGCATATTCGCCCGACCGTCATCATACTATAATGATATTATGAATAGTTTTTTGGAATTGTCAATATAATCTAATGGTATGGCTAGATTCGAACAGTCTTTTTATATTCTGATTCTATAGGATTTGAATTTGAATTGAACGTTTTTTTTTTCTTCAATTTTAACTCATTGCTTCGTTTCTTGTTCAGATAAAATATGCCTAGCACTATCTCACATTAAGTCAGAAAATTCAAAAACGATAAAAATTTTACCCCTTTTCCAGGTAAATAGAATTTATTTTTCCATTATTTCCATTATGAGTCTACTGCATATATACATATATGCAGTAGACTCATAATGGAAAATGGCTAAGTCATGAATTGAGCAGGCCCTTTTAACTCAGTGGTAGAGTAACGCCATGGTAAGGCGTAAGTCATCGGTTCAAATCCGATAAAGGGCTTTTTTCATGAAACTCGAGTCTTTGTCTTCGTTTTTCATCGAAGAATACAGATATTTTTGATAATAAAAAAAAGGCAAACACTATTGTATTATTTATAATATAATGAGTTCTTATTATTTTATTTTGAGTTCTAATTAATAATTAAAAAGTTGAACATTTAATTATTATTATATTGACTAATTGAACTTAGTGGGTGAGGGCTTCTAGCCTGTAGTGACATAGTAGTGACATAATAGTCCTCTTTATATCTTATTATTATTTATTAAAATATTCCAGGAAACATAACATAAATATTCTAGATATCCAACCCCTATTTATTAATCACAAACCAAAATATTCCTACTTCCCTATTGTTCCCACCGAACCTACCATAAAAATGGTAACTAAAAAAAAAAGTAAGTGGACCTGACCCATTGAATCATGACTATATTGGCTATTCTGATATTTAAATTCGATATATATTAAATTGTAGAAAGCGGGTTTTTTATTTCCTTTTTTAGTTTCTTAGATCACAAAAGACAAGAATTTGTGATCACAAAAGACAAGAATTTGTCGATATTTATGATTTGATTTTCTTGTTAATGGACGCTCTATAGGAATAAATCGCTATTCTTTTCCGATACATATAATATATTCTTTTCCGATACATATAATATATATATATAATATATTGAAAAATCCATTTTTCAATATCTTTCCTTAATTTAAAAATCTGATTCCCATATTGTTTTGTTGTTTTGTTTCAGCAATGCAAATAGAGAACGAACGCGAGAAAGGGGCCTTCAGTTCC